TCATAAAATATCAAATTTGGTAATATATATGATTACTATTTGTATCATAAACATTATTTTTTATGCTTAAATTAGGAGTGATCTCAAACTGCCATTCAATGGCATGCATGGAATAGTATGATGAATACATCGAATAGTTTGAGGGAAAGCAAAAAAAAGCATGAAACATATTTTGAAAAAAAGAAGCGGTACTTAGATCATTTGCCCTATATGTGGAAATAGAATTCGGACAGATCTTTACCCGGAGTAGAACACGAACCTAAAAGAATTGAAAGGGCCCATTCAGGAACAAGAAAATGACATTGTGATTTGAATCTCGATGAAATAATACATCAATGGGAGGTTAGTTCAATAAGTTCAGTAATTTTTTTTATAGGTAAGGGAAAGGGGACAAAAACTCACGTTTTTTGAAAAATAGAAGAAAAGCCCTTCATTAGAAAAATAAAAACCTGTTACAAAAAAAGAAATAAGACTGGAATTGAAACATTGATTTTTTTTTCGCAATTTTTTGAACCGTATGCATCTAAAGGCGCACGTACGGTTCCTAAGGGATACAATTTTTTCCTAATCAACCGACTTCATCGAGAAAGATTACTTTTTTTAGGCCAAGAAGTTGATAGCGAGATCTCGAATCAAATTGTGGGTCTCATGGTATATCTCAGTATAGAAGATAATACTAGGGATTTTTATTTGTTTATAAATTCTCCCGGCGGATGGGTAATACCGGGAATAGCCATTTATGATACTATGCAATTTGTGCCACCCGATGTACATACAATATGCATGGGATTAGCTGCTTCAATGGGATCTTTCATTCTAGTTGGAGGAGAAATTACCAAACGTCTAGCATTCCCTCACGCTTGGCGCCAATGAGTTTTGATTAAAAAAAAGAAGACTATGCCTTCGCCATATCGAATATAAATAATCGAATAGGAAAAATAAGTAATAATAGCATGGCACTTTGAGTTCGATATGAACAAACCATTATTGTTTTTTTATAACATGAGATTTTGTATCGAGATAGTAGTATGAAATAACGTTTATTTCTGATTATATCTTATGTGTCGGGAGGACGTTTTAGCGTCACAAATCATTTTTCTTCCACATCAGAAGCCTTTTCTTATATTTATGAAAGTAAGGAGAGGAGTACAAAAATGAAAAAAAAACAAGATCATTTTTTCCTTATTTGGTCGTATTCAGAAAGACACTTTGGGATTGCCAAATCATAGACGAAAGAAATATATATATAATATAAAGCAACAGAACCATCGTAGTATTTTACTCTTATGAAAATATGAAAAGAAGGATGGTAAATGGATTATTCAACGATCTTACCGGATCGGATGGATTCTATTTCTTCTCCTCTTCTGTTTCTGTGGAGGAGGGGGTAGTAAATTCCATTGCAGAGCCGTATGCAATGCACAAAAGGTGCCTGTACGGTTGTTCAATTCTATTTATTTTTTCTTCTTTTTTTTTTTTTTTTATCCCTTTCTTTAATTTAACCCCATCATGTGAGATAGAAGAACCGTTTATGATGTTATATCAATATCATCAGGGTTATGATTCACCAACCTGCTAGTTCTTTTTATGAGGCACAGGCGGGGGAATTTATCTTGGAAGCGGAAGAACTGCTGAAACTTCGCGAAACCCTTACAAAAGTTTATGTACAAAGAACGGGCAACCCTTTGTGGGTTGTATCTGAAGACATGGAAAGGGATGTTTTTATGTCGGCAACAGAAGCCCAAGCTCATGGCATTGTTGATCTTGTAGCGGTTGAAAATGAAAATACTGGGGATTTCGTGTAAATCCAGGATTCCATTTCATTTTCAACCATAATTCGCATTTTCCGCGATTTGATATTTGATATTGAATCAAAATAATTCATAATCATCAATCATAAATCAGGTTAAGATCGATCTAAACCAACCCATTCTATAATATAATTCTATATATACGACATGCCAACTATTAAACAACTTATTAGAAACACAAGACAGCCAATAAGAAATGTCACGAAATCCCCCGCTCTTCAAGGATGTCCTCAGCGTCGAGGAACATGTACTAGGGTGTATGTGCGACTCGTTCAGATCATTTGCTCGAGCAAATGAGACAATTTTTTAAGTATTAATGATTAATACCAATTAATAGAATAGGATAGATAGAGTAGAAGAACACCATTTACTATCTAAAAATGGAGATCTATCATATACCTATATTGTTTGTTGTGTATTGTTTATGGAATTTATGGTTTTCATTGGTGCAAATCCAATCACCTCGATTTGAGATGAGAAGCAATTCCCCATTGGTAGCAAATGGTTATCCATTAAGCGGAGGAAATTCTATTATTAAGTATTAAGAAGCAAAACAAAAGGGTTATGCTCATATTCTTGAAAGAACGGACTAACAGGGTCAGCTACCTAGCCAACTTTCATAATTAAATGCCGTCACTGTATGGATAGCTCTTATTGTGAAAAGGCCTATTACTTATAATTGATGGGTAGAGCCAAAGAGTGTGAACTATACAAGTTAACAAAACAATACCGTTTGATTAAATGAGAGATGAGGCTCCGGCGCATAGAGAGGGCCTCAGCGTTTAAGAAGTAACCATAGAAACGATGGAACCCACTATTTTTTTTAGTTTAGTCTCGGTAGAATTTCTTAGTTCCAGATGAACTAAATGCCCGGCCTGGAAAGAATAAAAAATCGTGGTTGGGAAGGTCATAGTAGCAAAAGCCATTGGAATTTATATTTTATATATCGGACTAATCCGTTTTGTTATTAATGGAGGGACAAATAATGACTGAAAGAAGAGAATTCAATTAGTTATTCATTAAAGAAGTTTAATTTGATTCAATGACCAGAGTTAAACGAGGGTATACAGCCCGGAGACGTCGAACAAAAATTCGTTTATTTGCATCAACCTTTAGAGGGGCTCATTCAAGACTTACGCGAACGATTATTCAACATAAAATGAGAGCTTTGGTTTCCTCTCATCGAGATAGAGGCAGGCAAAAGAGAAATTTTCGTCGTTTGTGGATTACTCGGATAAATGCAGTAACTCGCGATAATCGCGAGAATAAAGTATTCTATAGTTATAGTCGATTAATACACAATCTGTACAAGAGGCAATTGCTTCTTAATCGTAAAATACTTGCGCAAATAGCTATATCAAATAAGAATTGTCTTTACATGATTTCCAATAAGATCATCAAATAAAGGAAATTATGAAGTAATATACAGGAATGATTGAACCAGAATTCCCCGGAGAATGAACTCCGGGAATTTAGAATAGAATAAACTAAATTGAGATAAAATTAAGAAAGATTAAGTAGTAGGAATGAACGAACATGTTTCAATAAAAAAAATTGCTTATTCCCCCTTTTTTTCTTATAAGACAAGAATCAAATCTGGATTCTAGGCCTTTTCAAACAAAACATCAATTTGACCTTGAATTCCAATTGGAGTTTTGACTCAATTGAGAAATATGTCTATTTATTTCTGGCTCTAGGACCAGTAGTTCTAGGGATCGACTCGGCTCTCTCAAATTGTTTCTCATTATTGAGAAAAGGTAACAAAGATAAAATACGAGCTTGTTTTATAGCAATAGTAATTAATCGTTGTTGTTTTAAGGTCAATCTATTTACCCGTCTAGATAATATTTTTCCTTGTTCACTAATAAATCGACTAATTAAACTCATGTTTCTATAATCAATTTTATCCCCCGATCCAATTGGGGGCAAACGCCTACGAAAAGAGAGCTTGGATTTACGAAAAAGTTGCTTAGATTTATCCATAGTTTATTCCTTATCTCTAAAATTCTATTATTTCTTTAATTCATTTCAGATCCGGCCGAAATAGGGTTTGATTTGTATAATTTGTATTTATAATTTGCATTATATAATATTTGAATATTTATTTTTTGAATATTTGTATTATTAGAATTTGTATTATTATATTGTATATATATAGTATGTTATATCTTAAGTTCTTCCTCTTTCTGCTCTTTGGATTGGAATGGAAAGATTGCACACACGTTCCGTTCGATTTATTTCTTGATTTCCCCATGAATCGTATGCTTGTGACAATAGCGACAAAATTTTCTCAATTCTAATCGACTGGTTGTATTGTGTCGATTCTTTTGAGTAATATATCTAGAAATACCCGACGATTCTTTATTGACACCATTTCGGGCACAACAATTAGTACATTCCAAAATAATTCTGACTCTGACATCTTTACCCTTGGCCATGAACCCCCTTTGGATCGACTTAACTTAACTTTTCTATTTTCGATCCGAAAAGAAAAAGAAGAAAAGAACAAAAAAATTAATAGAAGTTACTAACTCAAAATAAAATTTCTAAAGATTTCATTATAATTAATATTATTTCATTGTAATTAATATATTTATTAATAAAATCTATTTTTTAATAGAAAATAGAATTCTAATAATTTAAGTAGAGTTAATAATTAAGTAATACAATTTTTTTCTAACTATTAATTATTCCTATCCTAATACCAATATTTTATTTATGTATCTTCTTTCTATGCTAGGATTTTGTTGAACCTCCCTTTCCTAGACTGGACCCACATTTCCATTTATGTTCTCCTAAATTCGATTTTATTAGATCAAATTTTTGCTGAGCTGAGATTCAATACATTTTTTTATTTATCTTTCTTTCCTATCCTAAACTAAAGAACTGAAAAGGTAAAAGATGGGCAAAATACATTTTTTTTAGTCACGTCACATAAAAGTATATCTCTAATTTTTTTCATTTTTTCGCATATCAATAATTAAAAAAGGGAAATGACAAGGCGTCTGGGAATAAACGATTAATCTCTATCAAAAGACCCGCTAAAGACCCAAACCATAAAGTAGTTAGCACAGGTGCCGTGGAAAGATATGTTTTTATATCTCGCATTGAAAATCCTCCTTCTTTATTGTTATTGTTTATTGTAAAAAAAAAACATAGCATAGACATATATTATATGGTCAGATGTCGTAGTTCAAGATCATTTGTATTTATTTTGACGCACAATTCCTAACTAAAAAGGATATGTACAATGAACAAGTAGATGTTCTTGTCCCTAAAAAATACAAGCCCTGAGCATTATCGATAAATATTCATTCTTTTTTTATACGTTAGGTTTCAGTCAGATGTATGTAATATAAATACAATTTAAATACTTATCCTTATCTATTATATGAAATGAAAAAAAAAAAGAAGAAATGGTAAGAAAATTGTATTGTATATATACATAAATGGAGAAGAAAATCAAAATGTGGAAAACAAGACAAGGATTTTGTACAATGACATTAGAAAAATAAAACAATTTTGAAAAGGGATGTAGCGCAGCTTGGTAGCGCGTTTGTTTTGGGTACAAAATGTCACAGGTTCAAATCCTGTCATCCCTACCTATTACTTCTCCTATGGGCAGTAACGGGAGATTAATCGAGATCGATTAAAATTGGACATAATCTTTCATTTTTGCATACTATGCGTTTACAAGTTGGGGTACAAAAAAATTATTTTCTTTACGGCCATATCCCCTATCATAAGAAAGCGCTCTTAGTTCAGTTCGGTAGAACGCGGGTCTCCAAAACCCGATGTCGTAGGTTCAAATCCTACAGAGCGTGATTCTATTTATATTATGTCGAATGTTGAATCATATACAATAAAATAACTTAATAAAGTTGAATTGTAACTTGAATTTGACCTCCCTGCAAGCAAGGAGGAGGTCAATAAAAAAAACTATTATTCAATATTCAATCAAAGGTCCAATTGATCGCCGCGTCTGTATTGTAAATATGCAGTTACGAATAATCCTGCCAAAGTAATAGGAATTAGACCTAAAACGATTCCAAATAAAAAAACTTCAATCATTTCGATTTTTTGTTTGAGAGAATAAAAAGAGAGATAAGATCTATCCCTAACATAGTAATCTAAATTATCCGTGAATCTCAATAACCGAGAATTGGCAATTCCCGCGCCCGCGGGAAGGAACTATAGAATACCTCTTGAATTTAAGAGAAATACTTATTTTTATAAATTGTGCATTCAATTCATTTCAAATAAGTCGTATCTTGTTCAAACCAATCAATAGAGCTGGGGTTATAGTTGAAGCAGCCAATAGAAAACCAAAATAACTAGTTATAGTAGGCATTAAAGAGCTAAATTAGATATGTTCTTTTACTACATATGTTGATAAAACACTTACCTAAGTTTCCCAGATACGACAGTAAGAAAAACCCATTGATAGTAGACAATATTAACTTAGTTCCATCTGGATTCATCAGTCATTATACATTATAGATGGCACTAAAAAAGATAGAGTGACATAGTAGAAAAAATAGAGTATAAAAAAATTGATTCACGGGCTCTGATGTGACATCAACCGGTCCTGTGATTCCAAATCACCAGATTCATTGTGCAATTCGTGAGTTGAGTATAGTAATTAAGTAATAAAAACTCTATCGTCTCACTTTTTTCAAAAATAAAATTTCAGTCATTAAAGAATTGGATTTAAAAATAATTTCAATTTTAATCATTTATTTTCAATAGGATTTAATCCACTTTATTTTGGATCGAACGGCCCACCGCCTTTTATTTATTTTAATTCATTGGATTCAATCCAGTACAATAATAGGTTAATTACCCCATAACATAATAATAATATCTTGAATAAAAAAAGGTGTCCCACGCTCTATTGAAAAAATAAAACCCTTACTTTATTTTAAATTTTATTTCGGGTCCAACTCGATTTGAAGGCGAACAACTTCTAGTAGTTTTTTAGCTTCTACATTCTGTCTTTACATATCATGGAGTTCCATCCTTGTAGTTCAGTCAAGAAAGAATCTTAACCTTAACCTTGCTTTGAATCTAACGCAACAACGGTTGCTGCATCGCGAATATTCTATCGATTGTTCTAACTATTTTATGTTTTTTCATCAAATCAAATACTATCATAATATATTTATTATTTATTGTATTGTACGACCAACTAAGTATTTGAAATGAAAAAATTCTAAAAAAAAACTTTAACCATAAAAAGGGTTTCTAAATTTTGCATATAATTGAATTGTGTAAATATGATAATATCTTTGCATGAATTATTAGAACCCATCGATTCACACTTTCTCAAGATCTTTACTTTCTATCTATTATGAAACCCATAATGGAAATCTTGACTTGAAATATTATAAAGAATTTGGGGGATTTTCTATTGTATTAATTTATTCCATAACATAAAGTTTATGCATATACAAAGAACAAAAAGGGAAGAAAGGAATTATGTAGCATTTCATTTCGGTACTGATCGAGGCTGCGTTGCTGTGCCGGAGGAAGGATAGCTATACTGATTCGATATACTCTAAATACACCTTTGGTACAAAATTGACGATCTCACAAAGATGAAATCTCAGTAGTTTTTTTTCTCTTTACTGATCCCATCCATCTTTCGCGGAATCAATTCCCCTTTTTTAATGTACAAGAAAGAATTTGT